TGGATGAGGTGGCTGAAAACAGGCGATAGATTGTAAATTTATTAATGAGTAAATACTCCTTCATTATTAGGGCTTGATAGTTTAAAAAAAAATACTAAATTGCAAATTTAGGGATGTAGTTAATACTCAAGCTTTAAGATTTAAAAGATATAACTTTTTTTTACGCCTTTGAAGGGCGTTAGTTTGATTAACTTAAAATCTTAAAAGAATACAAAGAGAGAAGGGGTTAGAAGTAAAAAGAGATTTATAAATATTATTACAGGGGAAATATTAGATGATGAATGATTTATAAAGGTGTATAGTGATTTTGTTTTTATAGTGGTTAATATAAAGGAGATAATTGAGATTCGTAGATAATAATATAAAGTGATTAGAGCAGATAAAATTAAAATGAATAAAGGTAAAAATATATTCTTAGATGTTATTATTTCAATTAAGATTCATTTGGGAATAAAACCAGAAAAAGGGGGCAATCCCCCTAGAGAAAGCAATGTTAGAGCACTAAATATAGGAGGATATGTCGAGGTGGATGGTTTAGAGAATAACTGGGTAAAGTAAAAGAATTGTTGTGTGTTGAATCAAAATACGACTGAACTTGAAATTAAAGCATAAAAAGAGAAGTATATAATTCAAGAATAGTCTCTTAAAATAATAGCAATTAATATTCATCTAAGGTGATTGATAGATGAGAAGGCTAAGATTTTACGAAGAGATGTTTGATTTAACCCTCCTAGAGATCCAAAAATTGCTGATAAAATTGCTGAAAAAAGAATGATATTATAAACTTTAGTTTGAGATGTTAAATGAGTAATTAGAAATATAGGAGCAGCTTTTTGAATAGTTATTAAAATAATGCATTGATTTCAATTCAATCCTTCTATAATAGGTGGAAACCAAAAATGAAAAGGAGCTGCTCCTAGTTTTAATAGAAGTGCTATTAAAATTGTTAATATAAATATTTCTGAATTTAAAATTAAAGGAGAAGCTAGGATAATTAGTGCTGACCCTAAGGCTTGGACCAAGAAATATTTTAGAGCGGCTTCTGAGGGGAATCGATTAAATTTTCTTGTAATAAGAGGGATAAAGGCTATAAGATTTAATTCAAGTCCTACCCAGGCTATAAATCAAGAAGTTGATGAAATAGTAGTAAGGGTTCCTAGAATTAAAAGGATAAAGAATAACAAATGTAAAGAAGAAGCTAACATTAAAAAGAGTGAGATTCAGCTCACATTTATGGGGTATGAACCCACTAGCTTAAAATTAGCTTATCTTTTGTTTAATAATAGTGTATGTTGGTGTATAGTGCACAGAGATTTTTGGTGTCTCAAGGAATGGTGTGATTCCATTGTATATAATATGAGTAGGGTTAACTACATTATTTGTCCTATCAAAACAAGCCTTTTATCAGGCATCATATTGGCTATGGGAATAAGTGGTTGAATTATTATTTTTGTATAAGGTATAAAATATAAATTTTTAAGAAATTTTAAAAAAGGTGGGGGGGGGTATAAATTGCACAAATATTATAGCACCAAAGGAATAGAAGGATAGAATTGAAGGACTACTGAGTGGAAAAATGATTTAATAATTATTAATATAATACTATATATACTTAGAAATGAGAATTAATTTAAAGATATTCATTATAAGGACAGATTATTTAGACATACCTAAAACCAATTATAAAATAAATAAGCTATTATCTAAGGATAAATACTACAGGTTTTCTGGACTTCCCAGGGCTAAGGGAGGGAAACCTGTAGATATTTATCTTAACTATTAGGATCTGTGGAGGGTGCCTCGATAGAACGTAAATGAATATACTATGGTTTTTAAGATTTATTCGAAGGTTTATAATGTTAATTAGATAGATTAGCACGTTATTATTATATTTATTGTAATTGTTACTTAAGATAGGCCTAGACAGAGTGTCTAGCTCTATGTAGAGTTCCTTTAAATGTATATATATATAGTATTTTAGCAAAAGTTCTATAGCTCCCGATAGAGTTAATGATTTAGTGTCTTGAAGAGATTTCCAATTAAAAATTTTTTTTTAAAAAAATTAAAATTGCTGCTGTTTGGTATTTTTTTACTTAAAAGGTAAATTTTTAATTAAAAAATAATTTAAAGTTCTTAATGTCGTATTTATATTATTATTATTATGGATTTGTTTTATATAGGTTGTGTTTGTGTAAGTTAGAGTAAGTTTGACTCTTGCTTTAATTTTCGTTATAAATTTATATAATATATGCAAATTTTAGTTTGATTTTTTTCTATCGTTATTTAATATTATGATTTTGATTTTATAGAAATAAAAAATGTAATGAATATTTGAGTGCAGTATTAAATTTTTGTTTATGAATTAATTAGTGAAAACTAGAACAAGTAAAATTATAAAAATCTGGTTAAAACTTGTGCCAGCAGCCGCGGTTATACTAGAAGGTTGAATGAAAATTGTTTAGATTAGTAGTTAATTGATAACCATAAGTTGTTAATAATCATTTTGTCAAAAGGTGAAATTTGTAGGATATAGAATGAGTAGTGTTTAGAGATAACTTATTATTTGGTAAATGATGAGGCTATTAAATTTTAGATATAAACCAGGATTAGATACCCTGTTATACTAAATTAAAAAATATATAAATCTTGAGTAGTAAAAATGAATTAATTTAAAATTCAAAGAGTTTGGCGGTATTTTAGTCCTGTTAGAGGAATCTGTTTTATAAACGATAACCCCCGTAATATCTTTCTTATTTTGGTTTTAGCTAGTATACCATCATTATTAGATAATTTTGTTATTGATAGAAATTATTGTAATTAATTGTGTTAAATATATTAGATCATGGTGCTGTTTATAGATAAGTAAAAATGGATTACAATAAATTTAATTTATAACGGATCTATCAAATGAAAATTTTTGTAGTGAAGGTGGATTTAATAGTAATATAAGTTTAATAAGTTTATATGAGATTGGCTCTAAAATGTGTACATATTGCCCGTCGCTTTCATTCTTAAATGAGATAAGTCGTAACATAGTAGGAGTACTGGAAAGTGTTTCTAGAAATAAAATAAAGCTTTAGTTAGTTAAGCGTTTCACTTACGTTGAAAAGAATTATCGTGCAAATCGATTTATTTTAATAAGTGAGTATTTGCTATAATTTTTTTATAAATATTAAGTGGTATAAGAAAAATAATTTTTGGTTTGCTAAAAATAGTATATATGAAGAAAATTAATAAAATGTTGGCTTTAGTAGAAAAGTATTGTAAAAGAAAAGTTGAAATAATATGAAAATTTAATTGATTAAAAGTATAATTTAAAATTAGTACCTTGTGTATCAGGGAGTATTAAATTTTTTTATATAAGTTAAAAATCTCGAAAAAAGAATAGCTAATTTGGTAATTTTGTCTTAGTGTTAAATAGGTTTGAAATACTAGATTAGTAGTGAAATATTAGTCGGGTCTTTTGATATCTAGTTTTTTTAGAAATGAATTTAATTCTGTTGTTTAAAATATATTTTTAAGCAGGAAATAATAGGAGGGATAAGCTTCTTATTATTATTAAACTATAATGTAGGATAGCGAAGATATTGGACTAGGCTTAGAAGTAGCTATGTTTATAAAGTGTTGTAACTAAGATAAGGCTGTTAAGTTATTTAAATGACATTTAGTTTTATTATAAGGAAGTCTTAAAAATTTAAATATTAAGAGTAATAATAATATTATTAGTATAGTTGTTATTTGATTTAAAAAAGTAAAATAATATATTGTTTTTAATTGGTGGAAGGTATTATAAAGGAATTCGGCAAAATTAGCTTTTGCCTGTTTATCAAAAACATGTCTTTATGATGTTAATATAAAGTCTAGCCTGCCCAGTGATAATAAATTTAAAGGCCGCGGTATATTGACCGTGCGAAGGTAGCATAATAATTTGTTCTTTAATTGAGGACTAGTATGAATGGTTGAACAAAAAGCTAACTGTCTCTAAAATAAATCTTGAAATTAACATTTAAGTGAAAAGGCTTAAATATTCTAAGGGGACGATAAGACCCTATAAATCTTTATATTTTATATTTATTAGTTTAAAAATTGGTATAAAATTTTGATTTAATAATTTAAAATATTTTGTTGGGGAGACAGGAGTATAATAAATAACTGCTTTAAAATTTAAGTTAATAATATTTAATTGAGTGATCCTTTAATATGGATTTTAGATTAAGTTACTTTAGGGATAACAGCGTAATTTCTTTTGAGAGTTCATATCGAAAAAGAAGATTGTGACCTCGATGTTGAATTAAAGATCCTTTATGGTGCAGAAGTTATAAGAGGAGGTCTGTTCGACCTTTAAATCTTTACATGATTTGAGTTCAGACCGGCGTGAGCCAGGTCGGTTTCTATCTCTTAGTAAGTAATTTTATTTTTTTAGTACGAAAGGATTAAAAAATAATAATAATTGTGTTATGTAGAATAAAATTATCTTGGCAGAAATATATGCATTAGGTTTAGGACTTAATTATATAGTAGATTTAAACTATAGATAATAAATATTGTTTATTTAAATAAGCTATGTTTATGATAATATTGGTTATAATGGTAAATTATTTGGTTTTGATCATTGGGGTTTTGGTTGGAGTAGCGTTTGTAACCTTATTAGAACGTAAAATTCTTGGTTATATTCAAATCCGTAAAGGACCAAATAAAGTAGGATATATCGGGATTTTACAGCCATTTTCTGATGCTGTAAAATTATTTACTAAAGAGCAGACATTACCTACTTTATCTAATTTTTTTGTATATTATATATCTCCTGTGTTTAGTCTTTTTATTTCTTTAATTGTTTGGTTAGTTATACCTTATGAAATGGGGTTAGTAAATTTTGAAATAGGAGTTTTATTTTTTTTATGTTGTTTAAGGTTAGGGGTTTATAGTACTATGAGGGCAGGGTGATCCTCTAATAGAAAGTATTCGTTGTTAGGGAGATTACGGGCTGTAGCTCAAACTATTTCTTATGAAGTTAGGTTGGCTTTAATTTTATTGAGTTTTTTGTTTTTGATTGGTGGGTTTAGATTTGAGTTGTTTAATTTATATCAGGAGAAGGTGTGATTATTGTGGTTTGTTTTTCCTTTATCTTGTGTATGGTTTGCTTCCTGTCTTGCAGAGACTAATCGTACTCCTTTTGATTTCGCTGAAGGAGAGTCTGAATTGGTTTCCGGTTTTAATACTGAATATAGAAGAGGTGGGTTTGCTTTAATTTTTATGGCTGAGTATGCTAGAATTTTGTTTATAAGGGCTTTGTTTGCTATTATGTTTTTGGGAGCAGGGCTAGTTAGTGTATTATTTTATTTAAAATTAGTTATGGTTTCTTTCTTTTTTATTTGAGTGCGAGGCACCTTACCTCGTTTGCGATATGATAAGTTAATGTATCTTGCTTGAAAAAGGTTTTTACCAGTTTCTCTTAATTATTTAGTGTTTTATATAAGAGTAAAATTATTGTGTTTTAGATTGTTTATTATTTAAGGGTATTAATTAAAATAGTATATTGATTTATTTTGGATAATAAGAAGTTTTCTTATTTGATGTTTTCAAAACATCTGTTTTTATTTAAACTAATTAACCAGTCTAAGAAATAATCTCAAAGGATTAAAATTAAAGGATTAATAATGTAGTATGCGAAGTATAAAATTGTTAGAATTTGTCCTGTAATAACGTAAGGATCCTCTACAGGACGGGCACCAATTCATGTTAATAAAATTAAAATTGATACTAAAGATCAGAATAAAAATTGGTTAATTGGATAAAAGGTAAGTCTTCGGAATTTGGAAAAATGTGTAAAAGGCAAGATAAATAAAATAGCTACGGATGCTGCTAAAGCAATAACACCTCCTAGCTTATTTGGGATCGAACGTAGGATTGCATAAGCAAATAAGAAATATCATTCCGGTTGAATATGTGCTGGGGTAGACAGTGGGTTGGCTGGAATAAAGTTATCTGGGTCTCCTAGTAAATAAGGGTTGAGAAGTGTTAGGAGAATTAGGGTAGATAAAAGGACTATGAATCCTACAATATCTTTAAATGAAAAATAAGGATGGAAGGGAATTTTGTCTATTTGTCTTGACACCCCTAGAGGATTATTAGATCCTGTTTGATGTAGGAATAAAATATGAATTCCTGAAAAGGCTGACACAATAAAGGGGAAAAGAAAATGAAAGGTAAAAAATCGAGTAAGAGTGGCGTTGTCTACAGCAAACCCCCCTCAAATTCATTGGACAAGATCTGTCCCAATATATGGGATTGCTGAAAATAAGTTAGTAATAACAGTGGCTCCTCAGAAAGATATTTGTCCTCATGGGAGAACATATCCTAAGAAAGCTGTTGCTATCGTTAAAAATAAAATAATAACTCCTACCATTCAAACATGTAAGTATGTGTATGATCCGTAGTAAATACCACGACCGATGTGTAAATAAAGGCAAATAAAAAAGAATGAAGCTCCGTTGGCATGGATTGTTCGAAGGAATCAACCATAGTTAACATCTCGACAAATATGAGCTACTCTTGAGAAAGCTAAGTCGATGTGGGCAGTATAATGTATTGCTAGGAAGAGTCCTGTTGCGATTTGTAGTATTAAACATAACCCTAGTAAAGAACCAAAATTTCAAAACACTGAAATATTAATTGGAATGGGTATATCTACTATGGCTCCATTTATAATTTTAAAAAGAGGGTGAATTTTGCGGATAGGAGTTGTCATTATTTGGAGAATCGCAATGGGCCAAAAAAAACAGATGTAATTTTTACAACTACAAGTAAGGTTAATAGAAGGTATAAAATAATAAATAATGTAAAGATGGAACCGGGAAAATTATAAATTTGAAGAATGAAGAAAGGAGTAGATATTGTTTGGTTTCTTATAAAATAGTTTGTAGAAATAAAGGAAATATTGTTTATAAGAAAAATTGGATCAATTAAAATAATTAATAATGAGGTTGTGAAGGTTCTAAAAATAATTAATAACCTGGAGGATAAGGATAATTTAAATGCTTCATTTGAGGCTAAGGAGGCTACATAAATGAATAGAACTAGTATTCCTCCTAAAAAAATTAAAAAAAGAATATAAGAAAATCAAAATGATTTTGAAAGAAGCCCAGAGGCAAGGGAAATTAAGGTTGTTTGAATCAATAAAATAATTCCTGCTGAAAGAGGGTGAGTTAGTTGTATAAAAAGAAGGGATAAGAAAAAAATCAAAGGTAAGAAAAGGATAAGAATATCAGGGAATAGTTTATTATAAAATGTTAGTTTTGGGGATTAAAGAGAAAACAGTTGTTTTTTTCCTGATGCTTTAAGAAATATATTTTCATTTTCGATTTACAAGACCGAAGTTTTTAATTAAACTATTAAAACTAATGATGATATTAGAGTTAAAACTTATTGTTGTTCCATTAATTATAGTAGTTTGTGGTCTTTGAGTGTTTACTTCTAAATGTAAACATCTATTGAATACTTTATTAAGATTGGAATTTATTATATTGGGTATTTTTTTTATTTTAATCATTTCTCTTTCCATAAATGGAGTTGAGACTTATTTTGTTCTATTTTTTTTATCAATAGTTGCCTGCGAAGGAGCTCTAGGTCTATCTTTACTTGTTTCTATTGTGCGAACACATGGTAATGATCATTATAATAGTTTTAGAGTTTTACAATGTTAAAAGTTTTATTTTCATTATTATTAATAATATGTTTTGTAGTGAGATGGGAGTTTATTCAAGTTATAATATTTCTCTTTTGTTTTGTTTTAATGGCGGTTATTGGTCATAATTTTTATTTATGTTGTTTAGGTTATGGGCTTGGGATTGATTATTTAAGATACATTTTAATTTTATTGAGTAGCTGGATTATACCTTTGATGGTGTGTGCTAGAGAAAAAATTAAGAAGACAAATAATTTTAGATCTTTTTTTTTATTTATTAATATTTGTTTGATAGTGGCTTTGTTAATAACATTTTCTTCTATAAATTATTTATTATTTTATATTAGTTTTGAGAGGAGTTTAATTCCAACTCTTATTTTAATTTTAGGGTGGGGTTACCAGCCTGAGCGTATTCAGGCTGGAGTTTATATATTATTTTATACCTTGTTAGCTTCTTTACCATTATTAGTTTCTATTTTAATTTTATATAATGATGGGGGAAGGTTAACAATAGGATTATCTATAAAGATTATAGAAAATAATTTCATTATAAGAGTATGATATTTATGTGCTATTTTTGCGTTTATTGTTAAATTACCTATATATTTATTTCATTTATGGTTACCTAAAGCTCATGTAGAGGCTCCTGTAGCGGGTTCAATAATTTTGGCTGGAGTTTTATTAAAATTAGGAGGATATGGTATTATTCGAATATTACCTATATTTTTTTATGTAAATAAATCGTTTGTTTCAATTTGGGTTAGTATTGGGATTGTTGGGGGAAGTCTTGTAAGATTAGTTTGTTTATTACAGGTAGATATTAAATCTTTAATTGCTTATTCTTCAGTGGCACACATAGGATTGGTGTTGGCAGGTTTAATGACTTGTGGTTGATGGGGTACAAATGGGGCTGTTATTGTTATAGTTGGGCATGGATTATGCTCTTCTGGTTTGTTTTGTATTGCTAATATGGTTTATGAGCGTATTGGAAGACGTAGTTTATTAATTTGTAAGGGATTATTGAGATTTATACCAAGAATAGGGTTATGATGATTTTTACTCAGAATTGGGAATATAGCTGCTCCTCCAACTTTAAATTTATTAGGGGAAATTAGTCTTATTTCAGGGCTGGTAATATGAAGAAAATTAAGTATAATTGGTATTAGCCTACTATCATTTTTCAGAGCAGCTTATACTTTGTATATATATAGTCTAAGTCAGCATGGTGTGTATTATAGATCTCTGTTTTCTTGTTGTTCCGGTAAAACACGAGAATTTATAATTATGTTTTTACATTGATTTCCTTTAAATGTATTAATTTTAAAAAGAAATTCGCTTATGTTCATAGTATATTTAGATAGTTTAAATAAAAACGTTGGTTTGTGATGCCGAAATTATAATATTTTATTCTAGATCATGATTAGAAAAGTTTCTATACATTTAAGAAGTATATTGTTTTTGTTATTAAGGTCTCTAGTTTGTGGGTTAGGATTTCTTTTTAGTATTAGTTTAAATGAAAGGTGGTTAGTTGAATGGGAGGTAGGAACTTTAAATTCATGCTGTGTAGTTATAAGGTTAATTTTAGATCCTATTTCTTTGGTTTTTTCTAGATTTGTTTTATTAATTTCTTCTATAGTGTTATATTATAGAGGGGGATATATAGAAGGAGATAAGAGGTTTAATCGTTTTATATATTTAGTTTTGGCTTTTGTTATATCTATAATATTATTAATTATTAGACCAAATTTGATTAGTATTCTTTTAGGGTGAGATGGGCTAGGGTTAGTATCCTATGCTTTGGTTATTTATTATAAAAATGAAAAATCTGCTAATTCTGGGATATTAACTGTATTGTCAAATCGAGTTGGAGATGTTGCTATTTTACTCAGAATTGGGTTAATAATTAGATTGGGAGGATGAAATTTTTTATTTTATTGTTCTGGTATAAGAGATGACAATATACTGTTATTAAAGTCTTTGGTCGTACTTGCTGCTATAACTAAAAGGGCACAAATTCCTTTTTCAGCGTGGTTGCCTGCTGCTATAGCAGCTCCTACTCCTGTGTCTGCTTTAGTTCATTCTTCTACATTGGTAACTGCTGGTGTTTATTTATTAATTCGGTTTAGCCCTGCTTTAAATGGTTCTTCTGTTTCGTCTGGATTATTAGTGATATCTTGTTTAACTATATTTATGGCGGGGTTAGGGGCAAATTTTGAATATGATCTTAAAAAAATTATTGCTCTTTCTACTCTAAGACAATTGGGGGTTATAATGAGAATTCTATCTTTAGGTGCATCTGATTTGGCATTATTCCATTTACTTACTCATGCTTTGTTTAAAGCTTTATTATTCATATGTGCTGGGGTAATTATTCATAATGTTAAGGATTATCAAGATATTCGTCATATAGGGGGTTTATCTAAAATAATACCTTTAACTAGAATGAGTATAATATTATCAAATTTGGCCTTATGTGGGATGCCTTTTATGGCCGGATTTTATTCTAAAGATTTAATTATTGAAATTGTATTAATAAGAAATATTAATAAAGTTTGTTTTATTTTATATGTTTTATCTACTGGTTTAACAGTTTGTTATACTTTTCGCTTGATTTATTATAGTTTAACTGGAGAAAATAATTTAAGCAGGTTATCAAGTGTTTCTGATTCTTCTGTTTTAATAAACAATCCTATGATTGTATTGGCAGGAGGGGCTGTAGTAATAGGTGCAGGACTTTCCTGGGTTTTATTTCCAGAGAGTTATATAATTTGTTTAAGAATGCCTTTAAAAATAACTACATTAGGAGTTAGGATTATTGGGGGACTGATTGGTTATATATTAAATATAATAAATATTAATTATGCTTTGTTGTCAGTTAAAAATTTTAATGTGGTTGTATTTATAGGCTCAATATGATTTTTACCTTATCTATCTGGTTTTATAATATCTTATTATAGATTAGGAGTTAGAAAGGATTTTGAAAAAAAATTAGATAAAGGGTGGTTGGAATATTTAGGAGGACAAGGAATTTATAATGTTTTAATAAGGGGGGCAGTTTATATCGAAGTATCTCAAAATAAAACTTTAAAAGTATGTTTAAAATTACTTGTTGTATGAGGGTTAATTATTTTATTTATATTAAGATGTTTATATAATTTAATTTAGAATATTGCATTGAAGCTGCAAAAGTGGTAGAATTACCTATAAACAAATTTTCTTAGAAGTAGTTAATTATCTTCAGATTTACAATGAAAATGTAAGGTGTTGTTTACACCATAAGAAAGAAAAGAAAATGGAATTTAACCACTTTAAGAATAAGTTAGAAGCTTTTCTTACAACTTGGCTCTTCCTTGATAGGAAATTAATTTCAGTTCTATCATTAACAGTGATTAGCCTCTATTTTGGCTTCTATCAATTAATTAGAGGCCTATTAGACCAAAATTTAGGTCGAAACTAAGTGCAATTATTCGCTTTCTAATTATTAAGACTAGTTTAAAAAACACCTTATAATTGCAAATCATATATCATATTTGACTATAGTCCTAAAATTAAGAGGATCATTCAAGGGCTCCTGAATGCCATTCAAAATATAATCCAAATAATAAAATTATTAAGAATAAGAGACCTGTTGTTGAGTAAAATAAGATATTAGAAATATCAAGTACTGAAATTAATGGAAGAAGTAGAGTAATTTCTACATCAAAGATTAAAAAAATTACGGTAATTAGAAAAAATCGAAGAGAAAAAGGAATGCGGGCAGATCCTTTGGGGTCAAATCCACATTCGAATGGAGATCTTTTTTCTCGGTCAATAATGGTTTTTTTTGATAAAATAGATGCAATAACTATAATAATGGAAGTCAAAATGAAGGTAATAAAAGTACAGATGAAGATTAAAAAAATTAACTTTCCTAATTAAATTAGGCTTTTTGGTTGGAAGCCAAATGTACTTGTTTTATACTAGAAAGATTACCCTCCTCATCAGTAGATGCAGATATATAAAAATAGTCAAACTACATCTACAAAGTGTCAATATCATGCGGCTGCTTCAAATCCAAAGTGATGGTTAGCTGAAAAGTGGCACATATATAGTCGGTAAAGGCAAATAGATAAAAATGCGGTTCCAATAATTACGTGTAATCCATGGAATCCAGTTGCTACAAAGAATGTTGATCCATATACAGAGTCTGCGATTGTGAAAGGGGCTTCAAAGTATTCTAAAGCTTGTAGGGCTGTAAAATATAATCCTAAGATAATTGTTATTATAAGACTTTGGAATGCTTGAGAGTGGTTAGATTCAACGATAGAGTGGTGAGTTCAGGTCACTGTTGCTCCTGAGGATAGCAAGATAGTGGTATTTAATAGTGGAATTTGAAATGGATTGAAGGGTTGAATGCCTGAGGGTGGTCATATAATTCCAATTTCGATGGAAGGGGCGAGTCTTCTGTGAAAAAATGCTCAAAAAAAGGAGAAAAAAAATAAAACTTCTGATAAAATAAATAGAATTATACCTCATCGAAGCCCTTTACTAACAATAATTGTGTGTAGTCCTTGGAAGGTGGCTTCTCGTGTAATATCTCGTCATCATTGGATTATTGTTAATAGTGTCGCTAAAATTCCAAGAGCTAAAAGGTTGATATTAAATTCGTGGAATCATTTAACTAATCCTGTAGTAAGTATTATAGCTCTAATGGAGCCTGTTAAAGGCCAAGGTCTGGCATTAACTAAGTGAAATGCGTGGAATCCGTTGGAAAATGACATTAATTAATTTCTCCTGTGTATAGAGTTCTTAGAACAGTGAAAACATAAGATTGAATTACTGCAACAGCAGATTCTAGTATTAATAATAAAATTTGGGAAGAAATTAAAATAAATAATATTGTTGAAGAGGCTGAAATTTGTGGCCCAGTTTGACCTAAAAGGGTTAAAAGAAGATGTCCTGCAATTATATTGGCTGCTAATCGAACTGCTAAGGTCCCTGGTCGAATTAGGTTTCTAACGGTTTCAATGATTACCATAAATGGTATCAAAATTCTTGGAGTTCCTTGAGGAACTAGGTGTGCAAATATATGTTGAGTTCGTTTGTATCATCCAAAAATTATTAAAGTAATTCAAATTGGTAAAGATAAAGATAAAGTTATTGCTAAGTGCCTCGATCTTGTAAAAATATAAGGGAGAAGTCCTAAGGAGTTATTAAATATAATTAGAGAAAATAAAGAAATAAAAATTAGGGTTGTTCCTATATGAGAGGATGTTAAAAGAGATTTAAGTTCATTATGAAGAGTTTTTAAAATTTTTGTTCAAAGATAAAGTCATCGGGAAGGAGAGGATCAATATATTAAAGGTAAAAACAATAAGCCAATAAATGTTGATATTCAATTTAAAGGTAGTATAAAAATATTTGATGAAGGTTCAAAAATTGAGAATAATCTAACTATCATTTTCAGAGTTTTTGTCTTGTTAAAATAGGATCTAATAAAGATGTTATTTTTTTAGGGGTAACAGAAAAGTAGTTTATAGCAGAAAATAAAAATAATCTAAGAAGAAATATAAAAAAAAGAAATAGTCATATTATGGGTGCTATTTGAGGGATTAAAAAATACCTTAGAGGCAACTTAAGCTTGACAAACTTATATTATAAATTAACTAATTTTTTCCACCAGAGGTAGTTGTTTACCATAATAGGTTTAAAAGACCTACACTTTTTCAGTCATCGGGTGAAGTTTCTGTAGAGGCAGAGATTCATTTAAGGAAGGAGTCTACTGAAACTGCTTCAATTACGATTGGTATAAAACTATGGTTAGCTCCACAGATTTCAGAACATTGTCCAAAAAATAAACCAGGTCGATTGATTGTGAATCTAACTTGGTTTAGGCGTCCTGGGATTGCATCTGCTTTTACTCCTAAAGCAGGGATAGTTCAGGAGTGAATAACGTCTGCTGCTGTTACTAATACTCGAACTTGTGTATCAATTGGTAATGTTGTTCGATTATCTACATCTAGAAGTCGGTATCCTATATTAGGTATCTCATTTGAAGGAGATATATAAGAGTCAAATTCTACTTGTAGGAAATCTGAATATTCATATCTTCAATATCATTGATGTCCTACTGTTTTAATAGTGATTCTAGGGGAGTTGACTTCATCAAGGAGGTATAAAAGTCGGAGGGAAGGTAAGGCAATAAAAATTAAAATTAAAGCTGGTAAAATAGTTCAGATAACTTCAATGGCTTGATTTTCTAGTAAAAATCGGTTTGTAAAGGTGTTGAAAAATAAGGTGGATATCATATATGTGACAAATATTGTAATTATAATCAAGACTACTATAGCGTGATCATGAAAAAAAATTAATTGTTCTATTAGAGGAGATGCTCTATCTTGGAATCCAAGGTTTCTTCAGGTTGCCATGAGTTATTCTAAAAGAAGAAATAACTTCCTAATAGGAGCTTAAGTCCTACACATCTATCTGTCATTTTAGAAAGAGGTAATTATAGGGATTTCGTTATATCTGTGGTCTGCTGGAGGATAATTATGGTGTCATTCAATTGAAGTTGGTAGAAAGAATGAGAATATAATTGATCGATTTGATCTTAAAGCTTCTCAGATAATAATGATAAATCTTAATACTGCAATAAGAGAAATAGTTGATCCTACAGAGGAAACAACATTTCATGTTATATAGGCATCTGGGTAGTCTGAATAGCGTCGAGGTATTCCTCTAAGACCTAAGAAGTGTTGGGGGAAAAAGGTGATATTTACCCCAATAAATATAGTGATAAAGTGAATTTTTATTCATTTAGGATTTAGGGATAATCCTGTAAATAATGGGAATCAATGTGCAATTCCTGCAAAAATTCCGAAAACAGCTCCTATAGATAAAACATAGTGGAAGTGTGCTACAACATAGTAGGTGTCATGAAGAATAATATCGATTGAGGAATTGGCTAATACAATTCCAGTAAGACCTCCAATTGTAAATAAGAAAATGAATCCTAAGGCTCATAGGAGTGAAGGGGTAAAATATATTTGAGTTCCATGAAGGGTACCTAACCAACTAAACACTTTAATTCCAGTTGGAACAGCAATGATTATAGTGGCAGAGGTAAAATAAGCTCGGGTATCTACATCTATTCCTACTGTAAATATATGGTGGGCTCATACTACAAATCCTAAAACTCCAATAGCTAGTATTGCGTAAATTATACCTAAAGCCCCAAAAGATTCTTTTTTCCCTGACTCTTGTCTTACAATATGAGAAATTATACCAAAGGCTGGAAGAATAAGAATATAAACTTCTGGGTGACCAAAGAATCAAAAAAGGTGCTGATAAAGTACAGGGTCCCCTCCTCCTGCTGGGTCAAAAAAGGAGGTATTTAGATTTCGATCTGTCAGAAGTATAGTAATTGCTCCTGCTAAGACAGGTAGAGATAGAAGAAGTAAAATTGCGGTGATAAAAACAGATCAGACAAATAAGGGTATGCGGTCTATAGTTATCCCAGTTGACCGTATATTAATTACAGTTGTTATGAAATTTACTGCTCCTAGGATTGAAGAAACTCCTGCAAGATGAAGTGAAAAAATACCTAAATCTACGGATGCTCCGGCATGAGCGACGGCGGCTGCTAAGGGAGGATAAACTGTTCAGCCAGTTCCTACACCTCTTTCAACTATTCCTCTTGATAGAAGAAGGGTTAGAGAAGGAGGTAGCAACCAAAATCTCATGTTATTTATTCGAGGGAAAGCTATATCTGGGGCTCCAAGTATTAAAGGTACTAGTCAATTACCGAATCCTCCAATTATAATTGGTATTACTATAAAAAAGATTATAACAAATGCGTGGGCTGTCACCACTACATTATAAATTTGATCATCTCCAATTAATCTTCCTGGTTGTCCTAATTCAGCACGAATAATTAGTCTTAATGAAGTTCCTACCATACCTGCTCAAGCTCCGAAGATAAAATATAATGTACCAATGTCTTTATGGTTTGTTGAAAAAAATCATCGTTGCGT